TTTATTCCTTATAGAAATAAAATAATTAGATAGAATAATTAGGAGCAAGAAGATTAAATCAGAAATATCGACAGATTTTTTTTCGGAGTTCAAAAAGAAATATCAAAATGAAAGAAAAATCGTAGCTACTCTTTCAATTTCATCTATATCGAATTTGAATATCAGAATAGTAGATATAGTCATGATGCAATAGGTTAGGTCCACTTACTTTTATTGATTTCGAATCCAATTTTGACGATTGATTTATGGAAAAGAAGGAAATTTGGCGATTTAAGAGATAATTTCTCATTTATTGAATTATTATTCATTATATTTCTATTCTAATATAATAAACAAATGTTCAACCTTCTAACTAAACTTTCTAACTCTATAAATAACTAGATAAAAAAAATAGACTAATATTATATATTCTAAAGAATACTCTAGAATTCTAATAATATATATTCGAAATACTATACTATAACTATAATAGTATATATTATATTTCGAATATATTCGAAAAAATAGACTATTATAAAAAATAGTATAAAAAATAGAAGAAAATATATTCGAAATAGCTAGAAATATATTCTATAACTAAACTAGAATATAGAAGAAAGATATTATATAAAATTAATAAAATTATATAAATCGAAAAATTATAGAAAATAGAAATATATTCGAAAAAAAAATATTCTAAAAAAATAGAAATATATTAGATTAGAATAAAATAATTTATTATTATTAGATATTAATATTGGATATTACAATATTCTAATACTACTAATAGATTACTAATAATATATTCAAATATTCTATAGAATATTCTATTTTTTTTCTTAAAAAAAAATTTCTAAAGATAGATTCTAAACGAAAGTCGAAAAGAAACTAAAATAAAGCATTATAATATTAATTATATTAATTTTTGAAAATTTTAGAATTAATTAGAATTCTAGAGTTTCTTACTTTTGTTATTATAAATAGCAACTTCTATTCCCTCTTCAAATAGGAATACTACCGCTGGTTTTATGAAAAAACGCCAAAGCCCCTTATCGGATTTGAACCGATGACTTACGCCTTACCATGGCGTTACTCTACCACTGAGTTAAAGGGGCTCATTTGATTGAATTCTTGAATGATCTACTATGTGGATAAGATAGATCTATGAAACTAGATTAGAAATTCAATCTCTAAATCTAGAAAAAGTAAGTAACTATATTAGAAACTATATTCTAATAGAATATTAATTAAATATTAAATAAATTTTTATTAAATAAATTATTTAATTAGAATTTGAAATTAGTATTCTCGATTAGAATTATTATATTCTAATTATAAAATTAAAATGAAATTATTCTAATCGATAATGGCCTATAATGGATAATGGCGATTAGAATTAATCTTAATATAAGAATAAAAAAATTCTATGGAATCTGAAAGGGTCAAAGATTCTTCAAATCGAGTCATACCATTTTCTTATATTGACAATTTCAAAAAACTGTTCATACTATGAACATAGTATGCTGGCGGTCGGGCAAATGTGCCCCCATCGTCTAGTGGTTCAGGACATCTCTCTTTCAAGGAGGCAACGGGGATTCGACTTCCCCTGGGGGTAGGGTATTACAAACGGAAGGGGATCGTGGATTCTTTTTTTTTTTAATAAAAAAATCTGGAATTGATTCTTCCTGGGTCGATGCCCGAGCGGTTAATGGGGACGGACTGTAAATTCGTTGGCAATATGTCTACGCTGGTTCAAATCCAGCTCGGCCCAATAATTCACTGATCTGCCATGAAATAAGCCTCGTGGTCTCGCGAAATGCCTGATACGGAAAAAAGAAAAAAGTTCGGATATATCTCTACTTGTTCTTTATTTTATTTGTTTTATTTCTTTTTTTTCTCAAAATTCTGATCTTGCTAATCATCTAGACTCAGATCCGGATTTGTAAGTATAAAGTCTAAGAATAAAGAATAATGGAAAGAAAAAAGAGTCTTTTTTTTTTTACTTTTTTACATTGAAAGATTTTTTTTTATTCGATTTTGATTTGAAATAATGAGAAGATTACTAGCAATCCCGGTCCCTTTGTATCATTAAAGTGTATATCCATGTGAATATCACACTCCCCTTTCTGTTCCAAGGCGTTGATTTCAATCGAAAATCGAAATATAAATATAAAAAAGGGTTTGAATGAAATCATAATAATATGTATGCTGTACATTTTATTGCATTTCCCGGGGATTGTAGTTCAATTGGTCAGAGCACCGCCCTGTCAAGGCGGAAGCTGCGGGTTCGAGCCCCGTCAGTCCCGACGGATCTAATAATAAAAAAAAATGGAATAAAACAAATACATCAACTCATATCTCCCCCTTCTGCAAAAGGGGAGCAAATAGCACAATTTCATTTTCATTCCCAAAGGGATACTTCTTTTTTTTTATTTATTTATTCTTATTACTTAATTCTTATGACTTATTTATTTAATATTTCTATATTTAATTCTTATTTAATTCTATTTAAATATTTTCTATACAAATTCTAGTTAATTTGAAATTTTATTTACTATTCAATTTAATTTTAATATTTTGAATATTTAATTTATTAATATTATGGAATTTATATTATTAAATTAAATTATTAAATTAATTATTATTAAATTATTATTAAATAATTAATATTTTAATATTTACATATTAAATAGTTACATAATTAAGATTTAACTATTTAATTTTTTTTCTTTTTTCAACTAGTACTGATTAATCGAAACATATGTGAATTAGTACAATTATTGGTAGCGTCATATTCAAGATTTAAAAAGATACTCTACTTAGTTTGGATTTTTCGATTACTCCTGACCCGTATAATGAAATCGAATCGAGTACCATATCTTTTCCGGTAGAGCCCCATACACAACACAAATAAATCACACAAAAAAATCGGATTTGTACGATACAAAATGAATTTAATTTCTTTGATAGAATCTTTTTTTTTTAAGTATCTTTTGTCTTGGCTCCGATTTTGTCTAATCTCATTCAAATTTCAAATTGCGCACTTTTGTTTGGGTTTGGTTGTAACCAATCTAAGTGGAAAGGAAAGGTGGTTACATGATACGTCTCCCATGATTGTACAAAGAAGTCAAGAATTTTTTATTTTTTCGAGAAAAGAATATGAAAAATTAAAAAAAGTAAAGTAAATAAATTTGCAATTGAATCAAGAATCTGTTTTTAAATTCGGTATGGATAAACAATCTTTCTATGTTATACTATTGAATTCTCGACAATGAAGCGATTTGATAGCTCAGATATTGTTATTCATGATATTGATCCAATTCAATATCACCGAGATGGAATTCATCCCATTGAATTTAGAGTAGAGGCGAAAGATTTAGTATCTCTATGGGATTTAATCCCGAGTTTTTGCGAAGTAAAGAAAAATGAAAGAAACGATGAGATTATGGAAGTAAATATTCTTGCATTTATTGCTACTGCATTGTTTATTCTAGTTCCTACTGCTTTTTTACTTATAATATACGTAAAAACAGTTAGTCAAGGTGATTAATTTGAATGAAACTTGACTTCTTAGTTTTTATCAATGATTGACGGAATAAAATGAAAAGGATTACTAGTTTTCGTTTTAGATGAAATAAATAGACTAGAATTAGCAGTATTCTATGAGATCCCATAGTATGATAGAAAGAAATCTTTTTTTTTTCTATCATATTACCTTTTTTTGGTATTCTAATGTATAAAGTTATACTGTATGAAGATATAGGTTTAGTATAGATATAGATTAATCTAGAATCTCATATTGATATATCTAGATATCAATTATCTATATGGAATGTACATAATGTCCCAATTCTATTTCTTCATCTATTTGTGTTGATTCTAATTAATCTGAAATAGTCGAAAGGCAGTTCTTACTTTTATTATTCTAATTCCTATAGTTCTGATTATTTTCAATATGAATCCCAACATCCACTGAAAGAATAAAATCAATAAAAAAAAGTAAAAAATCTGGACATATAGTAATATTAATTATTAATATTAATAAAAGAAAATCAAGAAATCTTTTTTTAACTTTAACATTTCGAAGAAAGAATTGATCGAGCAGTTGACAGATCATCCAAGGAAAGGAGTTCTATAAAAACTTTTAAGGTTTCAACAAAACAAAAAGGATTAGTAAACCCTGCCCGTTTTTAATCCTTGAATCATGATATGAAATAAGTCAAGTTAATAAAATAAGGTATAGCATAAATAAATTTTATAAAAGAATAAAACAAATAATAAACTAAGCAAGAAAATATCTTATTTCCCATGGAAAAGTCACTTAATTTTAATCACTTTGAATATTTAAGAACCAATAACTATTTAATAGTTAATAAAAGAAGTACTTTTTTTATCTTTGAACAGGAAAGAGACAAACAAAAAAAGGGAGGGCGATCCCTTCCCCCTCACCTCATTGTTGATATATAACTCTGGTAAGAACCACTTTATCGAAATAGATAATTTAGGAAAAATTTGGTTGGAATTAATTTCCTATCATTTGTATTTGTTTTACTTTGGAAATATGAACACCACAATCATTGAAATATTTGTTTGATTAAATGAAAAGAAAAGGGTATTATTCATATATTATTCATAGAATAGATTACTTCACTCAAATACAATATAGATATAGAATTTTGAAATGAAGATATTTAAAATTTTTGAAATGAAGATATTTTAAATTCAATTAAATTGAATTTAAACAAGAGTTAAAGTTTAAAATCTTTGCAGAATAATGTATAAAACAATTGATACAGTTTGATTTCTCAACTCAATTAGTAGTACCCCTAGAGTCCACTTCTTCCCCATACTACGAGTGAAAGGGAAAATGTAAAGACTACCATTAAAGCAGCCCAAGCGAGACTTACTATATCCATGTGAATTATGTCCTCTATCTTTATGAATATGAAGGAATTTTTTATTAATGAATTTTTCTATTTAAGGAAGTTTTCTATTATTGTTCACTAATACTAATAATAGTAGAATCGCTGGCGCAGAGTCAAAAAAAATATCTTCAATATATTGATGAAACACTCCAAAAAAGCCAATTAATTTAAAGAAGTTTTTATATGATGACTGAAAAACTTTTAGTACAAACAAAATAAGCAGTAAGACCCTTGGAAGTATCAAGGTGACTTTTCCTCCGCGTGCTTCTGTTGGGGGAAAATTCAACAAATTATATCAGCAAAAGGGAATAAGGTACTTTGCGTCTTTTGTTGATGAGGCGACACCCGGATTTGAACTGGGGAAAAAGGATTTGCAGTCCCCCGCCTTACCACTCGGCCATGCCGCCAAGACGACACAAAATAGACAAAAATATCGTCCTCCTTTATTTTGGAAAGGGGGACTCTTTTTTTTTGTACTTGCACCGTGAATCCCATTTTTTTTAATCCCTTTCCTAAATTCCGAAAAAAAAAATCCTTCTTTTTTTTTTTTTTTTGATTGGATTTATTTTTTCAATTAATTTTGTATAGTATTTCAAAACATACACTATTTAAATTCTTTCTGCTTTCTATATGAAATAAAAAAGTGACTTTTCTTTCACAAAAGACAAAATTAAGGACAAATTTGAACCATTAACTATTGACTGTGAATTTACGAACGATTCGTGGATTTGAATCGAAAATTGTATTTCCCTAATCTTAATGATATCAGAAAAAAAATGGATATCTAACCAATCAGTTCAGTATTGATTCTTTTCAATACAAAATTATTCTCAATTTGAATTATAACACCAATTATGGGTATATGTAAACCCTAGAACATAAAATTTTACACAAATAGCTAATCTGATATCTTATCTGTCTAGAATTCCTCTATCAAAATGTACTGTCAAAAATGGAACTGCCATATTGGAATATGTAATATCATAATAATGGTAGAAATTAAATCACGTTTTGTTTTGCTATTCTATACAAAATTTCCTAAACAAAATTTACTAAGTCGAAGTTAAGTGTAATTTCTCAACCCCTTTCCAGTTGTATTTCTTGCAAATTCGAATTTGAGTATAAAATTATCTTTATTCCACCGTTCGTATGTATTTCATACATTCCATATCCATCTATGGAGTTAGATAAAATTTTATGCGATTCTGTAAACAGAATAAAAATTCTATCATTGCTAGATCGATCTATATAATTGAATTGAATGAGGCACGATCCAATAATGAGATTTTAAAAATAGTTAATAAACGGGAAATTTAAAATGCTCGAGGATGTAAACGAGGGAATGTATACAATACCTGGATTTAATCAAATCCAATTTGAAGGATTTTGTAGGTTCATTGATCAGGGCTTAACAGAAGAGTTTTCTAAGTTTCCAAAAATTAAAGATACAGATCAAGAAATTGAATTTCAATTATTTGTGGAAACATATCAATTAGTCGAACCATTGATAAAAGAAGGAGATGCTGTATATGAATCACTTACATATTCTTCTGAATTATATGTATCTGCGGGATTAATTTGGAAAAACAGTAGGGATATACAAGAACAAAAAATTTTTATTGGAAACATTCCTTTAATGAATTCCCTAGGAACTTTTCTAATAAATGGAATATACCGAATTGTAATCAATCAAATATTGCAAAGCCCCGGTATTTATTACCGCTCAGAATTGGATCATAACGGAATTTCGGTCTATATTGGGACTATAATATCAGATTGGGGGGGGAGAATAGAATTAGAGATTGATAGAAAAGCAAGGATATGGGCCCGCATGAGTAGGAAACAGAAAATATCTATTCTAGTTCTATCATCAGCTATGGGTTTGAATCTACGACAAATTTTAGAGAATGTGTGTTACCCTGAGATTTTCTTAGCTTTCCTGAATGATAAGGAAAAAAAAAAAATTGGATCAAAGGAAAATGCCATTTTGGAGTTTTATCAACAATTTACTTGTGTAGGGGGCGATCCGGTATTTTCTGAATCCTTATGTAAGGAATTACAAAAGAAATTCTTTCAACAAAGATGTGAATTAGGAAGGATTGGTCGATTAAATATGAACCGGAGACTGAATCTTGATATACCTCATACCAATACATTTTTGTTACCGAGAGATATATTGGCAGCTACAGATCGTTTGATTGAAATGAAATTTGGAATGGGTACGCTTGACGATATGAATCATTTAAAAAATAAACGTATTCGTTCTGTAGCGAATCTCTTACAAGATAAATTCGGATTAGCCTTGATTCGTTTAGAAAATGTGGTTAGGGGGACTATATGTGGAGCAATTAGGCATAAATTGATACCAACCCCTCAAAATTTGGTAACTTCAACTCCATTAACAACCACTTATGAATCTTTTTTTGGATTACACCCATTATCTCAAGTTTTGGATCGAACTAATCCATTGACACAAATAGTTCATGGGAGAAAATCGAGTTATTTGGGTCCTGGAGGGTTAACAGGACGAACTGCTAGTTTTCGAATACGAGATATCTACCCCAGTCACTATGGGCGCATTTGCCCCATTGACACG